AAAAATATAACAATTCCGCTCTCTATTTTTTGTGAAAGATTTTTTGTGAAAGAAAGTAAGTAGAATTTCATTCCCAACGGCAATCCCTCTTCTTTATTTTTTTTTTTATTTAGCTTCTATTGTTTGTTGGGGGTTGTTTAGAATCAGTGGTAAGTATAAGGGCGGTTCAATGATACTTCATCAGATGGTTGTACAAAGAGGGCGGTAGGTGATAGAAAAGAAAGAATGAAAAAGAATGCTAAATAAAAAAAAGGAATTATTATTATTGGTTGGATCAGGAATAAAATTTGGAGTTCGGTATGGATAAAAGATCTTCCTATGTTATACTATTCAATTCTTGACGATGAGTTGATTTGATAGTGCAGATATTGTTATTCATGATATTGATCCGATTCGATATCATCAAGATGTAATTCATCCCATTGAATTTACAAGCGAAAGATTTATTATCTCTATGGGATTAACTCCCGAGTTATTGCGAATTAAAGAAAAATGAAACAATGAGATTATGGAAGTAAATATTCTCGCATTTATTGCTACTGCACTGTTTATTCTAGTTCCTACCGCTTTTTTACTTATAATATACGTAAAAACAGTCAGCCAAGGTGATTAATTTGAATTAAACTTGACTTTTTAGTTCTTATCAATAATTGAAGAGAAGAAAGGGATTCAAATTTCGCGTCTTAAATGAAATGGGCAGACTAGAATTAGCCGTATTCTATGAAATACGATAGTATGGTAGAAAGAAATATCTAAATCTTTCTACCATACTATCTACTATTGTTATTGTAGTGTATATAAGGTGTATTGTAATCCGGGTTAATTTAATAGAGATCAATCTACAATAGTATCGTCATATTCCTATATATTGGTATATATCGATATCAATTACATATTATATATAATATAATGTATATAGTGCCCCCCCAATTCTATTTCTTTGCTTTATCCATCTGTCTTGTATTTAATTTGTGTTGATTTCAATCAATTTGAAATAATTGAAAAGCGACTCGTACGATTCTAATTCCTGGATTGCTGATTATTTTCAATATGAATCCCGATCAAAAGAATCAAGGGCCTCTTCGATGGGTATAATAAAAGAAAATAAAGTAATCTTTTTATTAGCATTCCGACGAAGAAGTCATTGATCGATCAGTTGACATATGATCTATGGAAACTTCTTCGGATTTCAAAAAAAAAAAAGGGGGGGAAAGGATTAGTAAACCTCTTTTAACGTTTGAACAGTGAGTTCAATAAAACAAGTACAACATAAATAAAATTTCCAAAATATTAAAACAAACGGGAAGTGCGCAATATGTGACTCGCCCAAGACAATATTTTAGTCTGTGTAGTATCTCGTTAGAGAACTACTATGTCTGTGTTGTTTCCGATAGAAAATGTGTATCTACGTAATGTAATAACAGAACTATTTTCTCTTTGAATAAAGGGAAACAAAAAAGAATAAAGGGAAACAAAAAAGTAAAATAAAAAAAGTGCAACTCTTCCTCACGGTCCATATCTAATTTTAGTAAGAGTCGGTTCATCGAAATCGAAAATTGATCAAGAATTCAGTTGGAATAAATTTACTACCATTTGTATTTCTTTTACTTTGTATTCTTTTTACTTTCGAAATACAAACACGGAAATAATTGAAATATTTGTTTGATTGAAAGAGTATTCTTCATATATATTATTCATAAACTATATTACTACACGAAAACCCAAGAGAATTTTGAAATGCAGATATTTTTTTATTTCTATTTCAATTTAAAAATTGAATTTTAAATTGAAATAGTGTTGAAATAATGAAATTTCAACTAAAAAAAGCTTTTCAGAACTGAACGATTTATAAAAAAAAAATGGATCCAGTTTAATTCCTAAACTCAATTACAATTAGTAGTACTTCTAGAGTCCACTTCTTCCCCATACTACGAGTGAAAGGGAAAATGTAAAGACTACCATTAAAGCAGCCCAAGCGAGATTTACTATATCCATGTGAATTATGTCCCCTATCTATGAAGGAATTCTTGAATTATTGTTCACTAATAAATAATAGTGGAATCACTGGCGCAGAGTCAAAAATTCTGACCTAACGTCGTTGATGAAACAATCCAATAAATTCAACTCTAACTTATAAGGGGTCTTATAAGATTTCTAGTATAATCAGAAAAGATTAAGCACAAGCAAAATATGCGGAGACCCCCTTGGAAGTATCAAAGAAATGCTACTAATATGTAGAAATACTAAAAATTATGTAGAAATACTAAAAATCTATTCTTTCTTTTGTTGTCCTTCATTAAGTTAAGTAAAAAGTCTAAAAAAATAGAAGAAAGGTAGATCACTACCCAACCCATACCCTATTTCTTTCCCATTTTGTTTTGATCTAATCCTTACCGTCCCTTATTGTCTCTATGAAACAATCGGAGGACGCCCTATTATGTTCTGTTCTTGACTAGGGGTTAACGAAAAAAGAAAAAAGGTATAGTATATAAGGTATATT